TATTCTAAAATATTCTATTTTTCCATAGAAATGTGTTCGCTCAAGAAAGACTTCAAAAGATGTTGATCGTAAATAAGAAGACTGTTTGCGAAGAAACAGGAATATATATTCGCATTCATATACATAAGAATTATGTAAGAACCAAAAAAATCTTTTATTTCTTTTTGAAAAGACGTAAATGTCTTTCTTTGAAGTAATTAGACTATGAAAATTATGATATTCGTGGAAAATAAATCGCAACAAATGCAAAGAAGAAACATCTTTGATCCAGCATTGAAGGATTTGAACTAAGATTTCCATATGGATGGGATGGGGTATTAGTAGATCTGATACAAAATTTAAATGTGATAATTTATCTTCTAAAAAAGGAAAGATTGAATGAATAGATCGTAAATTCTGATATTTTGGTATTTTTTTTTCTTCAAGGGAAGATACTAATCGCGACGAGAATGGAATTTCCAGAATGACTCCAAAACCTTCTGATAATATTTCAGAAGAAAAATGAGAAGAAAAAGAATTCTTATGTCCCAAAAAGATATTTTGGTTAGAATAATTTACCGAAGAAAAATAAGGTTTCTGTTGATATATTCGAGTAATTAAACGTTTCACAAGTACTAAACTATATTTATAGTCATAACCAATAATTTCCACAGGTTCGTAATAAAGAAAACTATTGAAGCTATGATCATGAGCAAGTGAGTAAATAGACTCCTGAAGGAGTAGGGGGTATAGGAAGTTTTGTTGCCGAAATGTATCTTTTTTCAATCTAAATATCCTTGTAATCCTGTCATTTACATACATTTTTACTATAATCAAAAAACCAAAAAAAGGAAGCCACTTCTTGTGTTCTGAGTTCTGAAATGATACATAGTGTAATATGGTCAGAACGGCGTATGTTTATATTTTATGTAGTCTATTTTTTATCTTATACTAAAAAATTCTATAGAATTTAGATAGAATATGCACTATCTATACTGTTACTTTATAGACTCTCTATTTTTTTTTTCTTCTAAAGAAGAAAAAGAATAAAGAAGAAATATCTGATTCTTTTACTTTTTACTTTCAAATTTTATAATTTTCTATATACATATATACATATTTTTTTAGACTGTACTGTGATGTAAATCACTTAATGGTAATAGTAAGAAGTAAAAGATTTAAGAAAAAATAAATACCCCGGAGACAGAGGGTCCAATCTGCAGATCTTTTTCCTTTACCTTTTACCTTTCTATCCAATTAGGTTTTCTTTGTTAACAAAACTAGAAAAACAATAAAAGAAATAAAATAATGATAAGAAAAAGAAGGAAAAGGGGTAAAAATCTTTTATTTTTGCAACCCAATAACTCTTTTGATTTTGGAAAAATTCTTGTTTTATCACTATACTATTTCTTCTACACATCCGTCTCCAATTCATAATAAAAAATAATTAGGATTAATTAAAAAAAAAAAAATAAAGAAGAAATAGTCCACTCATAATTAACAAGAAAACCTTTCCCACATAAGGTACTAATATATTTTTAACGTCTAATTAGTAATTTTAAATTTTATTAGGTAATCATTCAAATTAAGAAGATAAGCTCGTTGCTTTTTTGTCTTACTCTAATTGGAACCATAAGGCTCTATCCATTTATTCACTAGACTCGCTTAGAAAATATTTTACTTAATTCCAAAATTGTTCTAAAATGTAAAAAGAACAATTTATTATTTTCCATTCTGATTATGAAATTTTTGCTTTTTCTTCTATGATTCTATTATTGTTTTTTATATATTTATATATTTTTTTTTACGACATGCTTTTTTTTCCATTCATTACCTTTCAGGATCAGTCGCGGTATTCTCAACTCTACCAAAAGTATAGACGAATTCCTTCATCCAAATGTGTAAAAGATCATAGTCGCACTTAAAAGCCGAGTACTCTACCGTTGAGTTAGCAACCCGAATCAATATAAAGTGTAGATAGGATCGAAAAAAAAAAAAAAATAAAAATAGAATTGCACTTCGCAACTGCGTCAAAACATGGAACTTGCAACAAATATAAACAACAAAATATAAAGTGGATCGGGTAAAAAAAAAAATTGAAAAATACCCTATTTTATCATTTTTTTTTTTCTTAGAAAATACGTTTTGTATATTTGTTTTTGTATATTTGTATAAAAAAGATATAAAAAATAATAAATCCAGTAAACCCATCTATTTTTCTAAAGTGAAGCAAAGAACCAATAGGGAATGGGGATAAAAAGATCTATTTATCTACGATCAAATTATATTTGTTCGAGACGCCGTTGTCAATATGAATGGACTTTGTTAGAAAACAAATTTCAAGGAATTCTATATTCTATATAAATTTGTGTTGGATTAGCACAACATAAAGAAGAAAGAAGAAATTGAAGCGACAACAAAATAAAGGTGCAATACAAAGACAAGAAAGATCACCCCCCCCTCTTTTTTTTTGGGGGGGGGTTTCCACAAAAAGGAGCAAGAAAAAAAACTAAGAAGAAAATAAGTATGAATATAACCAGAAGAAAACAAATTTTGAATAAAGAATTACACAAAGATAGGTACTAATGAGCCTACCCTTTATTTTTTGATTTTTTGTCAAAAAGAAATTAGAAATTCTTTAAAGAAAGAATTCTGCCTTCCTTAGAATATCATGAACAGTTTCTGTGGGTTGAGCGCCTTTTTCAAGGAAATCCAAAATAGCAGGAACGTTTGAATAAGTTTGATTATTTATTGGATCATAAAAACCAACTCTTCGAAGATCTCTTCCTTCTCTTCGGGATCGAACATCAATTGCAACGATTCGATAGATGGCTCATTGGGATAGATGTAGATAAAAAATGCCCCCCTAGAAACGTATAGGCGGTTTTCTCCTCATACGGCTCAAGAAAAAATGATTTTTATTTATCTAATTTTTCTCTATATTTCTATATTATCTATATAACTATATAAATCTATATTCTATATAAATAAGAAATAGAAATGGATCCATAAATAATTAAACTCTAATTTTTTTTTTCTTTTTCCTTCTTCACAGAAAAAAGAAAAAAAAAAAAAGAAATTTCATTCGTACTCCTAACTCAAGTTGAATAGTTTTTAAAGAATTTAAAAGAAAATCTTTAGAATTTCTTGAGCTGTCTCTAACTTCTTTTTTTGTCTCCTTTTGGATCTATTATTTTTATTTTATTTATTTTACAAATTCTGATACAATTTTTGAGACAGATTCAAATAGTGTTTCCTTGTTCCGGAATTCATTGTCTTTGCTTTGCGCTTTGTGAAATCATTGGGTTTAGACATTACTTCGGTGATCCTTACTACTTTTCAAAAAGGCAGCAACATACCTTTTGTTTTTCTATGAAACAAAGAAAAATCATATGAAAGATTCATTCCTTTGCGATACACTTTTGATCAAAAAAGTTTCAAATTTGAAACAAATTTGAAAAATTTATTTCAAACTTGTTCAACTTTGAAACTCTCCTTTTATATTTTTATTTTAATTATTTTTTATATTATTTTTATATTCTATTTCTAATTTAGAATTATTTTTTATAGTATATAGTATATTTATATTATTTATATATTTATATATTTATATATTTATATATTTATATATTTTTTTTTATTTTTTATTTCTAATTCTAATTTTCTAATTTAAATTTTTTTTTTCTAATTTCTAAATATATCTAATTATATTAGAATATTATATTTATATTTAGATATTAGATATATTTAGATTATATTTATATATTATTATTATATAATTATATAATTATTATATAATTTATATATAATTTATATATAAATATAATAATTATAATTTATAAATATAATAATTATAATTTTATAATTTTTATTATATTTTTATTTTTATTATATATATTCTATATTTATATATATATTATTATTATTTAATTATTTAATATAATTTAATATAATATTTATAATATTATATTAATAATATAATATTATTATAAGAATTCTATTCTATATATGTCTATATATGAAATATGAATCTATATATGAATATTCTAATAATATTCATATTAATATTAATCATATATTTCATATCATATATTTCATCTATTTTTGATGTTTTTATGATAGATTTACAAAGTTGGTCTAACTTATTGATTGTCACTAACCCTAGATTATTCTCCCGATAAATGAATCAATCAGTTTTGCTCGAGCTGCATCATATGCTATACTATTAGTCTTTTTATTTAACAACTCAAGACAAAGGAAATTTTGTTTTTAGCAGAACAAACTATGTCGAGACAAGAGCATTTTCATTCGTATAGAAAATGGTGGATATCAGAATCCACAGTCAATTATGTCCTTCAAGTCGCACGTTGCTTTTTACCACATCGTTTCAAACGAAGTTTTACCATAACAATCCTTTAATTTTCTTTAAATTTTGAACCGTATGCAATTGATTCAATATAGAATCATGAATAGTCATTGGCTGAATCGATACATAATAATCCACACTTATTTATCTCTGAATAGATAGAGATCTATCCGGAAAGAATTTCACTTAATTTAACCCCATCCATATCCCATACATATCCCATATCATATTATATATATATAATATAATAGAATATGATATATTTAGATATTTTTAGATATTTTTTCTATATTTCTATTTTCTATATATATTTCTTTTTATATTATATATATATATTTTATATATTAATAATTAATATTAAATATTATATATATATATTCTATAGAATAGAAATTCAAATTATATATAGAAATATATAAGAATTTCTATATGTTTTTTATATGTTTATGTTTATATTAAATATAATATATTATATATTATATATTATATATTATATTTAGTATTATATTTAGAATTTAGATATTTTTCAGATGAAGAAAATCATCTGAAAAAAAAAAAAAAATAAGTTTTCAACAAACTTATTTACATCTTCAACAGATCTTTTGGAATTGTCCATAATCCACTCTAAAAAAAAAAAAAAAAAGGATTCTAAAAATCATTCTTGGAATTCATATTGAAAAACATTGTATTCAATATGTTACATAAAATTTTTTCATTCAATTTGAAATTTCAATAGAGAAGAATCTTTCGTTTCTAATGAAAATAGTCTGGGACGGAAGGATTCGAACCTCCGAGTAACAGGACCAAAACCCATTGCCTTACCGCTTGGCCACGCCCCATTTTTCTTTTGTCTAATAAAAATTAAGCGAAATATTAGTTATTCGTCAATAACCGTACAAAATACATATAGGACATGTTGTCGGTAGAATTCAACACAATAGATATAGAATATAGAATAAAAAAAAAATAAAAATAAAAAAATGAATTGATCATTACATAGAATTCAATTAAGATATTGTATGAAAGTAGAATTCTTGTATTTTCATTTGATTGAAGAATGTAAGGAAGGATTTTTGATTGGAAAGAAGTCAAAAAAAAAGAAGAATTTCTTTCATTTCTCTGCCTTTTTTATTTTTCAATCAGAAAAACAACTCAATCCAATCCGATAATTTATTATCATTTCTATTTAATTTTTAAGAACAAGAAAAGAATGTTTGTTATGTTTAATCTCTTTAGTTTAATCTATATCTGTCTTAATTCTACCCTTTATTCGAGTAGTTTTTTCTTCGCCAAATTGCCCGAAGCTTATGCTTTTTTTAATCCAATCGTAGACATTATGCCGATTATCCCTTTATTCTTTTTTCTCTTAGCCTTTGTTTGGCAAGCTGCTGTAAGTTTTCGATAAGATAAAAAGATGAGATTTTGATTATAAAAATCAATAAGATCAGAAAAGTATGACATTAGGAACCCTCGATTCAAAAAGGGAAATTCTGGTATCTTCTATTTTCTATTAAATTTTCATAAAGGGGCAATTATTTTTCATCAGCTTATTTCTTCTTTTGTTCTAACCTTTCTTTGATCTTTTTTCTTTGATCTTTTATAAAATACCATACAATATACAATAATATTACAATATACAATATCTAAGTATATATATACGACTATATGAAATATGACTATATGAAGAATTTTTTGGTAACGAAAAAATGCGAATCTTTTTATATTTTATATTAGTTTTTATATTAGAAAATAATTCATTTTCATGAATTTCTAAAAATTTATAATTTTTAGAGCGTCAGATCAAAATAATGTATAGTGTGTGTCGTAAAATAGGTGATCTATTTCCTAAAAAAAAAAAAAATGATCTTATCTTGGAGATTATGTAATGCTTACTCTTAAACTCTTCGTCTACACAGTAGTAATATTCTTTGTTTCTCTCTTCATCTTCGGATTCTTATCTAATGATCCGGGGCGTAATCCCGGGCGTGAAGAATAAAAAAGAGATGAGATTCGTTTTTAGGTTTTCCTTTCTTTTTTCATAGGTAAATATAGAAATAAATAGATACTAGATAAAGATAAAAAAAAATTAATAAAAGAATCAAAATTTATTCCAATTTGAAAATTTAAAGTTATCCGGAGAGAGAGGGATTCGAACCCTCGGTACGAATAATTCGTACAACGGATTAGCAATCCGACGCTTTAGTCCACTCAGCCATCTCTCCCCATTCCAAATTGGAAATTTCTCATGTGATATGACACGCGAAGTCAAGATTGAAAAGAATTTTTATTTTCTTTTTTGATAATGATTCGAAACGGATTTATCCAATAGAAAGAATACCTTACTTCTTTTATTTTTTTATTTTGTGCAAAAGGTTCATTTCCCCGGCCTGGTTAAGCACTGGCCGGGCCAATACTTCTTTTGTTCCAACGAATCAAACAAGAACAATTTTCTTTGCCATTCCTAATCCTAATTCTTAGAAAGAATATGAGATTCTATATATTCTATATCTAGTATATCTAGTATATCTAGATTAATATCTAATATTCTATATAGAATATATAGAATATAGAAAGATAGATAGAGTAAAATTCTCTATCTATTTTTAGTCTCTTATAGTATCTTATAGTAAATGAGTTATAGTATCTTATAGTAAATGAGTCTCTATAGTATTTAGAATAATGAATAATAGTGTTCTAATAAGAGTATTTTAGTACTAATCTTTTTCAAGCCCGCACCGCGGCAAAACAAAATACGTCTTAATACCGGAATTTTCATGATTCTAATGATATCTTGACTGCGTCTGATTATTTTGTTGGACAAATGGTACATCCGTATTTCATAATGAATATGTAGCGGGTATAGTTTAGTGGTAAAAGTGTGATTCGTTCTATTAACAACTTCAATAGTTAAGGGGTCTTTCCGTTTTTTTTTTTTTTTTCAGATTCCGATCAAAAACTTTTTTTCTTAAAAAGATTTAATCCTTTACCCCTCAATAGGATATGCGAGGAAAGAATAGAAATTCTCACGATTTCTATCCATCAAAATTTTAAGAAAAAATTTGGATAATGGAATCGAGAAGCATAATTTTTTTGATTGGTTAAATTCTTCCAATTGAATGAGTATGAATAAAGGATCCATGGGTCATAGTACAAAA